TCCGCACGGGAACAAATTTTTTTTGGCTCCATTGCAGAATTCAGGCCTAACCATTAATGGCGAAGCTATGGGAACGACAGAACCCGTGATTGTATAGGATTCTATTGAAAACGAATCCTAATGATTCATTGGGTGGGATGGCGGAACGAACCAAGAACAAATTGATTTATTCTAAAAGGCCGCGGTGGATTAACCCGACGAATAAATAAAGAAAGAGTCAATATTCGCCCGCGAACCTTTATTTATTGGTATATTGGTATTGGATTAATATATTAATTTAATATATTTTGGCGTGATTGATAGGAGTAAAAATCATAATTATCTATAAATATACATAAAAAAAAAAAGATATACGTTCGACTGTATATCTTGTATATACAGCTTACTATATAACAATAACAAATGAAATATCAAAAAATCCCATTACTACATTACTAAGTGTATTATTTATTAGATACATGTGTATCTGGAATAGCATTGAATCATTTCATTCGCGAGGAGCTGGATGAGAAGAAACTCTCATGTCCGGTTCTGCAGTAGAGATGGAATTAAGAAACAACCATCAACTATAACCCCAAAAGAACCAGATTTCGTAAACAACATAGAGGAAGAATGAAGGGAGTATCTTGTCGAGGCAAACATATTTGCTTCGGCCGATATGCTCTTCAGGCACTTGAACCCGCTTGGATCACGGCTAGACAAATAGAAGCAGGACGGAGAGCAATGACACGATATGTGCGTCGTGGTGGAAAAATATGGGTGCGCGTATTTCCCGACAAACCTGTTACAGTCAGACCTACGGAAACACGTATGGGTTCGGGGAAGGGATCCCCTGAATATTGGGTATCTGTTGTTAAACCGGGTCGAATACTTTATGAAATGGGCGGAATCTCGGAAACCGTAGCCAGAGCAGCTATTGAAATAGCTGCATGCAAGATGCCTATACGAACTCAATTCATTATTGCAGGATAGGGGTATAGAAATAGACAAAAAGGTATTGAGGATGAAAAACACAAGTTTATTTATTTCTGGACAGATAATATTTCTTTTTTTTTCCTTCATTCTTTGTATTGAAATAACAGATTAAAAGAAAAATGATATGATTCAACCTCAGACCCTTTTGAATGTAGCGGATAACAGCGGAGCTCGAAAATTGATGTGTATTCGAATCATAGGAGCTGGTAATCACCGATATGCTCATATTGGTGACGTTATTGTTGCTGTAATCAAAGAAGCAGTACCCAGTATGCCTCTAGAAAGATCAGAAGTAATTAGAGCTGTAATTGTACGTACATGTAAAGAACTCAAACGTGACGACGGTATGATAATACGATATGATGACAATGCCGCAGTTGTTATTGATCAAGAAGGAAATCCAAAAGGAACTCGAGTTTTTGGTGCGATCGCTCAGGAATTGAGACAGTTTAATTTTACTAAAATAGTTTCATTAGCTCCCGAGGTATTATAAATACTAGTGGATTAGACTAGGATCTAGTAGGGTATCTGAAATAGATCAATTAGTAGATTGTGTCTCACGCATATACTTTATATAAATGTGAATAATATATAAATGAAAATAAAAGAAAGAAAAAACATGTTGATTATATCAAAATTAGGAGGTAACAATAATTATAGTTCTTCATGGGTAAAGATACTATTGCCAATATAATAACTTCGATAAGAAATGCTGACATGGATAAAAAAGGAACGGTTCGAATAGCATCTACTAATATCGCCGAAAACATTGTTAAAATACTTCTACAAGAAGGTTTTATTGAAAACGTTCGGAAACATCAAGAAGGTCACAAATATTTCTTGGTTTCAACCCTGCGACATAGAAGGACTAGAAAAGGGACATATAGAACTATTTTCAAGCGTATCAGCCGACCCGGTCTACGAATCTATTCCAACTATCAACGAATTCCTAAGATTTTAGGCGGAATGGGGATTGTAATTCTTTCTACTTCTCGGGGTATAATGACAGATCGAGAAGCTCGACTAGAAAGAATTGGGGGAGAACTTTTGTGTTATATATGTTGATCCTCTCCCTCGGGTATCCTAATTTTATCTCTAACTTCCTTTCCATTTATTTGTGAAATAGAGAGGAAAAGTTAGTTATATAACCCTTCCTCTATTAGTTTATTAGTTGATACTTCAGGGGGGTTACCTGGAATGAAAGAACAAAAATTGATTCATGAAGGTTTAATTACTGATACTGAATCAACTCCAAACGGCATGTTCCAAGTCTGTTTAGATAATGAAGATCCAATTCTGGAGTATGTTTCGGGGAAGATCCGGCGACGGATACTACCAGGAGATAGAGTGAAAATCGAAGTAAGTCCTTATGATTCAACCAGAGGACGTATATATAATTTATAGACTTCGCAAGAAAGATTTGAACGATTAGGTGATGCTTTAAATATTCCTTTCGTGGGGATACAATTCGACGTTACAAAACCAAGAAACTTATTATTATTATTATTTTTTTTTTCAAGGAGTAGATTCAGAATTAAGGTAAGGAATTCTAAATATGAAAATAAGGGCTTCTGTTCGTAAAATTTGTGAAAAATGTAGACTGATCCGCAGGCGTGGACGGATTATAGTTATTTGCTCCAATCCGAGACATAAACAAAGACAAGGGTAATCTTTCTAAAAAAGAACTTTATAAACTAAAGGAAGGATTTTTGTAAAAAAAAAAAGAAAGGATCCGTTTTAGCATGAGATAGATATCTCCGTATCTTTCTGTATATTTCTGACTCATATTTATGAGATAATAAAATATGACAAAACCCGTACCAAGAATTGGTTCACGTAAAAATGGACGTAGAATACCAAAAGGAGTTATTCATGTTCAAGCGAGTTTCAGCAATACCATTGTAACTGTTACAGATGTACGAGGTCGGGTGGTTTCTTGGGCCTCCGCGGGTTCTTGTCCTTCTAAATTCAAAGGCAAAAGAAGAGGAACACCTTATGCTGCTCAAGAAGCGGCTTCTATGGCTATTCTTACAGTAGTTGATCAGGGTATGCAACGAGCAGAAGTTATGGTAAAAGGCCCCGGTCTCGGAAGAGATGCAGCATTACGAGCCATTCGTAGAAGTGGTATACTATTAAGTTTCGTACGTGATGTAACACCTATGCCACATAATGGATGTCGACCTCCTAAAAAAAGACGTGTGTAGAAATAAGACTTAAATAGATTTCAAGAGAAAAAAATGATTTAATGATCTGATCAAATAATAATATTAGTATGGTTCGAGAGGAAGTAGTGGGATCCACTCGAACACTACAGTGGAAGTGTGTTGAATCAAGAGTAGACAGTAAGTGTCTTTATTATGGTCGTTTCATTCTGTCCCCGCTTATGAAAGGTCAAGCCGATACCATAGGTATTGCCATGCGAAGGGCTTTACTAGGAGAAATAGAAGAAACATGTATCACACGCGCAAAATCTGAGAAGGTACCACATGAATATTCTACGATAGCTGGTATTGAAGAATCAGTACATGAAATTTTAATAAATTTGAAAGAAATTGTATTAAGAAGTAATCTCTATGGAGTTAGAGATGCATCCATTTGTGTCAGGGGTCCTAGATGCGTAACCGCTCAGGATATCGTCGCGCCGCCTTCTGTGGAAATAGTTGACACAACACAGCATATAGCTAAATTGACGGAACCCATTGATTTGTGTATTGGATTACAAATCAAGAGAGATCGCGGATATCGTATGAAACCCACAAATAACTCTCAAGATGGAAGTTATCCTATAGATGCTGTATCCATGCCTGTTCGAAATGCAAATCATAGTATTCATTCTTATAGGAATGGGGATAAAAAACAAGAAATACTTTTTCTAGAAATATGGACGAATGGAAGTTTAACTCCTAAGGAAGCACTTTATGAAGCTTCTCGTAATTTGATTGATTTATTTATTCCTTTTCTACAGGCGGAGGAGGAGTACATTCACTTCAAGGAAAATAAAAACAGGTTTACTCTACCCTCTTTTACCTTTCAAGATAGATTAACTAATCTAAAGAAAAACAATCAAAAAGCAATTCCATTGCAATGTATTTTTATTGACCAATCAGAATTGCCTTCCAGGACCTATAATTGTCTCAAAAGGTCCAATATACATACATTATTGGACCTTTTGAGCAACAGTCAAGAGGACCTTATGAGAATTGAATATTTTCGCATAGAAGATGTAAAACAGATATTGGACACCCTAAAGAAGCATTTCGCAATTGATTTACCTAAAAATAAGTTTTTATTTTAAATCCATTGTAATGTTATCTTTCTTTTTTATCTTTTTTAGATAAGAAAATTCGTTTTTAATCTTGAGCACGATCCGCACTCGGAATGGAGTATAATAAAATTAATGTATCTAGGGAAGATTCACTTTGAAGCGACTATTCCCTAGATACTTATGTTGTGATATTTCACGGCGGAATCAATTTAAAAAAGACCTAAAGTTAGGGATTTATCAATAGGTAATGTTGCTCCAATACCTAACCAAAGAGCTACTGCGGTACCGATCAAAAAGACTGTTGTAGCTACTGGACGACGAAATGGATTTTGGAATTTATTGACATTCTCCAAAAAGGGTACTGTCAATAATCCAATTGGTACTGAAACCATTAAAAGAACACCCAATAACTTATTGGGTACTGTGCGGAGTATTTGAAATACGGGAAAAAAGTACCATTCAGGTAATATTTCCAAAGGCGTTGCAAATGGATCCGCCGGTTCACCAATCATTGAAGGTTCTAGAACCGCTAAACCTACGTTACATGCAATAGTACCTAGAATAACTACTGGAAAAATATATAAAAGATCATTTGGCCATGCGGGTTCTCCATAATAATTATGCCCCATGCCTTTAGCCAATTTAGCTCTTAATACAGGATCATTCAAGTCAGGTTTCTTTGTTATTGGGATAGGTGAATTCTTAGTTCTTATGGATCCATCCCCCGAAGGAATCGGACATGATAATTTTTCATCATCCGGCTCGAGCAAGAATCAAAGGAATGAAAGAAATAGATCATAGAAAATCTATATTTCATACATATCCACACATATATAATGACTCTATGTAAGAAAAGATTTCTCAGATTCAATTTTCCGAAGTTACAACTATTCATTGCAAAAAATTCCGTTCTTACAGGTAAATGCTCAATATCCAAGTAGGCTTACAAATTTGATCATGAGCAAGTGCTTTTTGGATTGTCTCGTGTCTTTTGATTGGTGTTTATCCCCGTAACATTTTTATTTTCTTACATACAAACAAAGTATTTACTTGTTACTAATAAAGTCTAGCCCCCTTTTTCCTTAGATCCCCTATTTCACTCCGATAGTCTCATAGATCTGGATCGATGCAGAGGAAATGAATGCATTTCCATACTATAAAATAAAAGAAATAAGTTAAGTGGAATAGATAGAACATTGGATCACGCCGCATCGCTTATTCGATATTCTACGAGATCTTACGGAGCCTATTCATGCATGATATGATTTGGGTATGATCATAGAAAAATTATCCTCAAGCGAACCGGCCTATCCCTGCTATGTATGGGGACTTACGTGGTGGTTGGATGCGGAAACACGTTTGATTGCATGGCCCAATCAATAGTTCAAGTCGCACACTCCCATAATCCATCGTCTCTTCGGAGAATCCACTTCAACTATTCGTATCAAGTAAGTATACAATACTTCAGAGTTGAAGAGAAGTATCCAAATAACATGTCTTATTTTTTCAATAATCCATATTTTTAGCAATAAAATACAAGAGTATTGTTCCTCACCGAAATTATATATGATCAATTACAAATATCTATGATCTGTCTTCTCTATAAAGGACCTGAAATACCTTGCTTACGTATCATTGGAAAATGCATTAACATAAATACGGAAGTAAGAAGAGGCAATACAAAAGTGTGTAAACTATAAAAACGGGTCAGAGTGGATTGGCCAACACTAGTACTTCCGCGTAATAACTCTACCAAAGGCGATCCTATTACAGGAATTGCTTCGGGTACTCCTGTCACGATTTTTACTGCCCAATAACCAATTTGGTCCCAAGGTAAGGAATACCCAGTTACACCAAAAGATGCAGTCAATACGCCCAGAATCACACCTGTAACCCAAGTTAATTCGCGGGGTTTTTTAAATCCACCTGTGAGATACACACGAAATACGTGCAGGATCATCATTAGAACCATCATACTTGCTGACCATCGATGAACTGATCGGATTAACCAACCAAAGTTGGCTTCGGTCATTATGTATTGAACAGAGGAAAAAGCCTCTGTAACGGTCGGACGATAGTAAAAAGTCATAGCAAAACCTGTAGCTACTTGTACTAAAAAACAAGTAAGTGTGATACCCCCGAGACAATAAAATATGTTGACATGAGGAGGAACATATTTACTAGTTATATCATCTGCAATCGCCTGAATCTCGAGACGTTCCTCGAACCAATCATATACTTTATTGAGATAGGTAACCCAAGGAAAGAGACTCCCCCTCTGAGAACCGTATATGAGAATTTCATCTCGTACGGCTCAAGCGGAAACACACAAATACGGGTTTTAACGGATATTTAATAGATAGAAAGTTCAAAACTTCTTAGCTACTTAATTCGATATTCGGATTTGCTCCGAAGATACGAAATAACAAAAATCCGGAATCTATTCTTTGTGATGATAATGCCAAAAATATCAAGTTGGCTCCTCTGCCCTTCTTTTCTTTATGTTAATTGTTACAGGCCTCTTGAATCTTCTATTCCCTATTTCTTTTTTATTTCTTATTTGTTTTTTTTTTGCGCGTAATGTGGGTTGACTCTTGTTTTACTATTGTTTGATAGGAATTCTCTTGTTGAGACCCTATGAATCAATTGAAACCTCAGATTCATACTAGAACCACGGTGATTTAATAAAGCCCAAGCTAACGCAAAGGTTCTCTGAGTCAGAACCCTTTGATCATCACTTATTCAATAAATGGATGTAATGACTCAATAAAATCTAGAGAAATAGTTGTCCTTCGATCAAAATCAGTCTGAAGGAATAAAAATCGTTTGATTTAGAAAATACCTATTTGACAAAGTTTTTTTGAGTCCGGTCGCGAGGTATGACTGAATAGTAGGTATGAATCATAGTTCAAATATTTCTTTTCTTGATCTATTCCATATATTTATATTCTGTGCTCCAGATACTAGAATAAATATCCGACGAGGTAGAATCATCTTGATAGAGATGACAGACCATTCTCTGTATTATCAATAGGATCAATTATAACAAGTCACACACTCATATTCCGGAAATACCGAAACAAAAAATTTCCACGATCGAACTACCAGAATGGGCGAGAAACCCGAGTCTTAAGTAATTTTGTGTTTGATTGAAAAACTAGAACTTTCTAGTTCCTATGAAGCTAACTCATTAAAATTCCATCCAGTAAAACGGAAGAATTATAAATTTCTAAAATAATAGATAGGAATATCGCAAATAGAGCCATTGCGACCCCCATAAGTGGGGTAGTTCCCCAGCCCGGAGCTACTTTACCATATTCCGAATTCAATGGTTTCAATAAACCCCCTACATTAGTAGATCTTGGACGAGATCTAGAACTACCCTCAACAGTTTGTGTAGCCATACCAAAAATCCTATTTAATCATTGCTTAAGATCTGTTGACTTTGTATACCATTTCGTTGTAGTTGTAAATAAATAAATAAACGATCTTATCGTAGATCCATTGTGATCTTGAAGTTATCTAGAAATGGAAACCGCAACCCTAGTCGCCATCTTCATATCTGGTTTACTTATAAGCTTTACTGGGTACGCTTTATATACCGCTTTTGGGCAACCCTCTCAACAATTAAGAGATCCATTCGAAGAACACGGGGACTAGTTGAAGTAATGAGCCTCCCATACCCATATTGGGAGGCTCATTACTTCAATTGATATAATGAAAAATCATTTCATTTTTTTAGTCGGAACCTTAGGCGGTTCTCGAAAAAAGATAGCGAAAAAAATTATTCCTAAAGTCGAGACTAAGAGGAATGTATAAACCAATGCTTCCATAGATTCGATCGCGGTTTACAATTATAGCTTCCACACCTATTTATTTGGGATCATTAGAAAGAAAAAAAAAATCAAAGAAAAGATGGTGATTCAAGTCAAGATTTCTCTGATATCTATGTCAAATCAAAAAAAGAAAATAGAAAATAGAGACGAAAGATACCAGAGTAGTATTGTATCAGACTACTTGTCTTCTTGTAGTTGGATCTCCCAGTTTTTGGAATGCTCCAAATTCCACTTGAGCATCCAAATCTGGATCAATACCAGCAAAAACATCTCTGAACAAGGTTCTAGCGCCATGCCAAATGTGTCCGAAAAAGAAGAGTAAAGCAAACGTAGCATGCCCAAAAGTGAACCAACCCCTCGGACTACTACGAAAAACACCATCAGATTTCAAAGTAGCCCGGTCTAATTCAAAAATTTCACCTAATTGGGCACGTCTAGCATATTTTTTCACAGTAGCGGGATCACTATAACTGACTCCATTGAGTTCCCCACCATAGAACTCCACAGTTACACCTACTTGTTCGACACTATACTTCGATTCTGCCCTTCTAAAAGGAACATCGGCTCTCACAATCCCGTCTCCATCTACCAAAACTACCGGGAATGTTTCAAAAAAAGTAGGCATACGACGTACAAAAAGCTCGCGACCTTCTTTATCTCTAAAGATGGGATGTCCTAACCACCCAACAGCTATGCCATCCCCGCTGTCCATTGAGCCTGCTCTGAATAATCCCCCTTTTGCTGGATTATTACCAATGTAATCATAAAAAGCTAATTTTTCGGGAATTTTAGACCAAGCTTCTGATAAACTCAGATTCTCGGATAGTCCGGCGCCAACTCTTCGATATATTTCTTGCTGGAAGTATCCCTGATCCCACTGATAACGAGTGGGACCAAATAATTCGATTGGGGTAGTTGCTGAACCATACCACATAGTTCCAGCAACTACGAAAGCTGCAAAAAAAACAGCAGCGATACTACTGGAAAGTACAGTTTCAATATTGCCCATACGTAATCCTTTGTATAGCCGTTGAGGCGGGCGGACACTAAGATGGAATAGGCCCGCTAATATGCCCAATGTACCCGCTGCAATATGATGAGAGGCTATTCCTCCCGGAACAAAAGGATCAAAACCTTCCGCACCCCACGCTGGATTTACAGATTGCACTTTTCCAGTTAGCCCATAAGGATCGGACACCCATATTCCAGGACCATACAAGCCTGTTACATGAAATGCGCCAAAGCCAAAGCAAGCCAACCCTGAGAGAAATAAATGAATTCCAAAGATCTTGGGCAAATCTAAAGAAGGTTTTCCCGTACGTTCATCAGAGAATATTGCTAGGTCCCAATAGACCCAATGCCAGATAGCTGCCAAGAAGCACAAGCCGGAAAAGAAAATATGTGCCCCCGCCACACCTTCATAACTCCAAATACCCGGATTCGTTATAGTTCCTCCTGAAATACTCCAACCGCCCCATGAATTGGTTATTCCTAAGCGAGTCATGAAAGGTATAACGAACATACCTTGTCTCCACATTGGATCAAGAACGGGGTCAGAGGGATCAAAAACCGCTAATTCGTATAGAGCCATCGAACCGGCCCAACCAGAAACTAGAGCTGTATGCATTATATGGACAGAAATCAATCGACCGGGATCATTCAATACGACAGTATGAACACGATACCAAGGCAAACCCATGGAAATACCCCTTTTTCAAAAATAAATAGAAACTATGTAACTTTATCGCATTGGAAAAGACTATACTCTGTACCTAATCTTTTCAGTAGATTCTGTATGAGAAAGGGTTAATATTTATTCTGTTCCTATTGAAAATAAGGGAACATTTATGTTCGTAAGAACAAAGAGAAGCAGATTTATTCTATACCGGATAAGTACCAATACGCAATGGGGATTGAGCCCTTTTTGGGGAACGAATGTATAGATACTTGTTTATCATTCACACGATCGCCCCATTCGTTAAAATGGGTTCTTTATTCATTCTATCTTCTTCTATGAACCTTACAATCTATGTCTAATATGTATAAAATACAATAAAAAGAAAAAAAAAATTATGAAGACAACAAACCCATTGTTACGTTTCCATATTAAAGTGAAGTATAGTACCTAATTTTTTTTCATTCATTTAATGCCCATTGGTGTTCCAAAAGTACCTTTTCGGAGTCCTGGAGAGGAAGATGCAACTTGGGTTGACTTATAGTGCGACTTGTCAGACATATTGGGTCATATGGGATTTACCCGTTCTCTCTCCCGATCGAGATATCCTCTCTTTCGCCTAAGAAATATTGATTGAACCATCAATCATTCGGAGCGCGAAGTGCAATTAGATCAATTTATATTTGGGATCCATATTATCAATTAGAAGAATTTATGGTTGACTTGGACCGATAAAATAAAGTATCCAGGCTCCGTTCAGAAAATACCAAATTGGTAATATATGTACGATTACTACTTGTATCATAAACATTCTTATGTTTACTATAGGAATGATCTCAAACTGCCAATCAATGGAATAATGGTATGATGAATACATTGAATAGCTGAGGGAAAGCATGAAACGAATAAAAAAAAAAAAAGAAGTCGTAGAAAAAAGAAGTGGTACTGAGATCATTTGCCCTATATGTGCAAATAGAATTCCGACAGATCTTTACCCGGAGTAGAACATGAACCTAAAAGAATTGAAAGGGCCCATTCAGGAACAAGAAAATGACATCGTGATTTTAATTTCGATGAAACAATACATCAATGGAGGTTAGTTCACTAAGTTCAGTAATTTTTTTTTTAAGGGGGGCCCCATGTTTTTTGAAAAATGGAAAAAGCCCTTCATTAGAAAAACAAAAATCTGTTACAAAAAAAGAAATAAGACTTGAATCGACACATTGATTCTTTTTGTTTGTTTTCACAATTTTTTTTGAACCGTATGCATCCAAAGGTGCACGTACGGTTCCTAAGGGATAGAATTTTGTCCTAATCAACCGACTTCATCGAGAAAGATTACTTTTTTTAGGCCAAGAAGTTGATAGCGAGATATCGAATCAAATTGTTGGTCTCATGGTATATCTCAGTCTAGAAGATAATACTAGGGATCTTTATTTGTTTATAAACTCTCCTGGTGGATCGATAATACCCGGAATAGCCATTTATGATACTATGCAATTTGTGATACCCGATGTACATACAATATGCATGGGATTAGCTGCTTCAATGGGATCTTTCATCCTGGTTGGGGGAGAAATTACCAAACGTCTAGCATTCCCTCACGCTTGGCGCCAATGGTTTTTATTTGAAAAAAAAAAGACTATGCCTTCGCCATATCGAATATGAATAATAAGTAATAATAGCATGGCACTTTGAGTTCGATATGAACAAACCATTATTGTTTTTTCAGAACATGAGATTTTGTATCGAGATAGTAGTATGAAACAAAGGTTATTTCCGATTTGATCTTATGTGTCGGGAGTACATTTCAGCGTCACAAACCATTTTTATTCCACACTGGAAGCCTTTTTTCTTATATTTATGAAAGAAAGAGTACGAAAATGAAAAAAAAAAGTATTTCCTTATTTAATCGTATCAGAAAGACACTTTGGGATTGCTAAATCACCGACGAAATAAATATATAGAAAGCAACAGAACCATCATAGTATTTTTTTTACTCTTACGAAAAGAAGGACGGTAAATGGATTATTCCACGATCTAAATTGTATGTATTCCATTTCTTTCTTCGATGGAAGGGGGAGGGGATAGATAGGAGGAGTAAATTCCATTGCAGAGCCGTATGCAATGCACAAAAGATGCCCGTACGGTTGTTCAATTTGTTTCTTGTTATTTTTTATCCCTTTAGCCCGCCCAATCTTGCGAGATAGAAGAACCATTAATGATGTTATATCAATTCATCAGGGTTATGATTCACCAACCTGCTAGTTCTTTTTATGAGTCACAAACAGGGGAATTTATCCTGGAAGCGGAAGAACTACTGAGAATTCGCGAAACCCTCACAAAGGTTTATGTACAAAGAACGAGCAACCCTTTGTGGGTTGTATCCGAAGACATGGAAAGGGATGTTTTTATGTCAGCAACAGAAGCCCAAGCTCATGGAATTGTTGATCTTGTAGCGGTTGAAAATTAAATCCCTAATGCCATTTCAAAACATAATTTGAATTTTCCGCGATTTGATATTGAGTCGAAATAATTCATAATCATCAATCATAAATCAGGTTAAGATCGATCTAAACCAACCCATTCTATATATATATATACAACATGCCAACTATTAAACAACTTATTAGAAACACAAGACAGCCAATAAGAAATGTCACAAAATCTCCCGCTCTTAGAGGATGTCCTCAGCGTCGAGGAACATGTACTAGGGTGTATGTGCGACTCGTTTAGATCATGAACTCGA